TCAAAATACAATACATTTGTACAATCCATATTAACAAATTAACAAAAAAAATTAACAAATTAACAAAAAAAATTTCGAGAAAATAATCATCTAAGACGCCCTAGTTGAAGCATCCATGATGCAAATCAGTCAACAGAAAAAGCAATTTGGATAGAAACCTAAAAAAAATACATAGAAGAACTTGCGTCCAATAGGATTTGAACCTATACCAAAGGTTTAGAAGACCTATGTCCTATCCATTAGACAATGGACGCTGTTTTTTTCACATTTCTTGCTTTTTGGCTTCTGGTTTGGTGTTCGTAAAAAGATGATATTTATGGGGGTAGAATCTACGGAATTCTATATTCTATCTTAAAGATAGAATATAGAATTAATGATATTGAATATCAAAATATTCTTTTTATCAAAATGTTCTTTTTATATAGAATACTATATCATTTTAGTAGAGCGGATAGCGGGAATCGAACCCGCATCGTTAGCTTGGAAGGCTAGGGGTTATAGTAGACGTTGATTCATCATTCTTAACGTCTCTAATTCAAAACCGAACATGAAACTTTGATTTCATTCGGCTCCTTTATGGATGTATGAATAAATATCAAGATTGAAATAAGACCTGAATGAAATCAAAAAATTGTTGAACCATAACATCTATGTCAGCTGTTTCTTTGAATGCATTCAAAGAGATTCGGCTTTCTAGACAATCCCCTCTGGAATATAGATATAGGGTATTCTAACAATATTCTCTTAGTTACTTCGTTCTCTATTTCGATTTGATGTAATAGAATCCTTAGGAAAAGTTTTTGTCTTTGTACCGAGCTAAAACTAAAAAAAGCTGAATGTCCTTCGGAAAATAAGGATATCCTTATTTAATAGCTAAGCTATTTTGCTTTAATCTTTCTTCTTTCTATTTCTAGAATACTAGAAATAGAAAGAAGAAAGATTGAAGATTTAGTTACGATTCGAACTACACTTTTCTATCTTTATCCATGGATCCTTTATCCATACGCATAGTTATTGGGAGTCTTGATCCAATAAAACAAATTGTGTTTCGCTATTTGAAAATCCAATTTTCCTAATTTAGCAAAAATTTGAACCTTGGACTCAAATCACGAGAATTTCGATTCTTCCTCGACTCCTTCTTAGTGAATTGATAGGTAAAGGAAAGGATTCAATCCTTTTAAGAAAAAAAGTTTTTGTGCGGAATATGAAGCAAATCCGAGGGATCCCTTAACTCTAAAAGGCATTACTAAACCGAATCACACTTTTACCACTAAACTATACCCGCTACAATGCCATTATTGTTTAAATAGAACTCTTTTGTCGAATAAGAAGGTAATCAGCGTAATCAGAATAAGAGATAGAATTCGAAAATAATAATGAAAATGATAGCATAGGTGTGTTTTCGGTTTTTTATTAGACCTAATCGGGTTTATTTTAATAAATTATTAGTTAAGGAGCACTCCTAATTATTAATAACTCAATACCTCTATAAGAGGATCTAAGAGGAGGGGGAAGAAAAAAGGAAGAAAAAAAAAGAATATTATTAATAGTCGAATTAGATTATTAAGTCGATTCTAATTAATAATTATGATATAATCAAAAATCAGGAAATAAAATAGAAGTCAATAATTCAAAAGACTAACGAAAAAAATGAAACTTTGATTCTAGGATATAGAATATAATCAAAATTGTCCTTATATTGATATTTCATTCAATAAAAAGAATTTTGTTAAACATTTTTTTGTAATATTTGTAATATATATGATTTGGTACAAAAAAGGCCTGGCTAGGTATGAACCAAGCCAGGATAAGAAAATAAACAATAGAAGAAATATTTTTTTTCTTTCTTTTTTTGAAGGAATTCTTTCGACCCTTGTTTTTTCAATATCTATATAGATAGAATAGATTTTATCTAATGTGAATAGAATTCTAATCTAAAATCTAATTTTAATAAAGATAACGAGAAATAAGGAAAGAGAGATTCTTTTTCTATCTTACCTTTGGAAAATAAGATTCAAAATTTGAAATTGGGAGAGATGGCTGAGTGGACTAAAGCGTCGGATTGCTAATCCGTTGTATGAGTTTTTCGTACCGAGGGTTCGAATCCCTTTCTTTCCGTTTTTGTTGATGAATTGATATTTTATCTTTTTTTTTTTTTGAAATTCAAAAATGTACAATAAAGTCCTTTTTTTATTCGTCACGCCCGGGATTACGTCCTGGATCATTAGATAGGAATCCAAAGATAAAAAGAGAAACAAAGAATATCACTACTGTGTAAACAAAGAGTTTGAGAGTAAGCATTACACAATCTCCAAGTCATTTTTTGAAAAAAAAAAAGAGAAAGAATAGATTATCCTTTTTTATACCACATATCCTATTTCGACACCAATAAACAAAACGGTTTATAGAAAAAGAACTAAAAAATGTATTTGCAATAAAAGTGGGTTGATCTCAAAAAAACAAAATTCTTTACTACCCCCTATTAGGGGGCTCAAAAGGGGGTTTCACTAAATCAAAGAATGAAATAAATTCAAAAGCAAAAAAGAATCAGAATGAGAAAATAATTCCAATTATCAATCGTTTGAATCGAGGGTTCATATGATAAAGTTTATCAAAAAATTATTAGCATTTTCTTTCTCGGATAAATAATGTCTAGTACATTACTCAACATCTTATCGAAAACTTACAGCAGCTTGCCAAACAAAGGCTAATAGAAAAAACAGAAGGGGTATTACTGGCATAATATCTACGATAGGATTCAAAAAAGCGTAGGCCTCTGGCAATTTGACTACTAAAAAACTACTTGAATTCAAATAAAGGGTGAAATGAAAACAGAAGTAGATCAAACTAAAGATATTAAGCATAATAAACATTTTATTCCTGTATTGAACTTGGAGATAATTTAATTTTGATTGAATTTTAGTGGATATCTGTTAAAACAGAAAAAGAAAACTCAAATTTTAGTTTGAAAACTCACCCAATTTAAAACCGTTTGATTTTCAAAATAAAAGAATAGAAGAAATCGTATTTTAGACAATATTTTAATTTAATTCTATCGAATGATCAATAAATTCATTTTTCTCTCGCGCTCTACGTGCCAAAATCCTCGGAACAATCTATTTTTTGATTGGAATTGACGAACAACCAATACTAATAATAATGTTTATTATTATTGATTGAACAGAAAGCAAATGGGGCGTGGCCAAGTGGTAAGGCAACGGGTTTTGGTCCCGCTATTCGGAGGTTCGAATCCTTCCGTCCCAGGGAATACCTTTTTCTATTTTAGATCTAGAAAGAAAGAATATAGATATTTAGATAGTTTGAGAATAACGAAAGATTGTCATAAATGGATCTGAATCAAGTTGTGATTTGTATAACATAGGAGCTATAGATTTCAAGAATTTGAAATCAATTTCAAACAAATTAACAACAGATTGAACCCCCCCGTCCCCTCCCTTCATTCGATCTAGACTCTTAGTATAAAGTAGTTAATATTATTATTACTTAAGCGTATTACTAAAGCTAAAAGAAATTAGTTAGTTGAAAAGCCTTAACCTCTCATATAACTATTATAACGATTAATAATCGAACACACTTAGTTCAATACGGGGTCTAATACAAATTCGATGAGATTAAGCGGATGAAATGAATAGAATAAGTTAGTAAGAAAAAATGGTATACATTATGTATTTTCTTTGAACCGTGTTTTTAAGTATTTCATAAAAATATCAAAATCAAATTTTCAATGTATTAAAATGTATGGAATAATAAGTAATTCATAGATCCTATATTTCTATTTGATTCGCCTAATTTATATTTAGTTTATTTAACTAAGCATTATTTAACTCACTCAGTCAGCCGAAACTACTCGTAAAAGAAAATAATGAATTTTTTTGCTTTTTTAGAAGTATTTGATCCTCTGAAGATGGAATGTGGATTCAATAACAAAAATTTTTCAATTCCTAATATTTGATTTTCTCATCTTTCTGTTTCGATTTCGGATTGATAAATTCTTCTTTTTTCATTTTATTGACTGAATTGAATTGCAATATGCTATTTTTGATTTTCTTTCTAAAGAAAAAAGAAAAATTGGTATGAAATTTGATTTTTGCTACGACTTCGTAAAAAAAGCAGTCATTCATAGAAATTGAAAAAAAAAAAAATATATATATATATATATGCATTCCTATGGAATAACTGTAACGAACGAACAAATGACTATTCGTGATTCCATAATTGAATCAATTACATACCAGTTAAAACCCGGGGATGTTATGGTAAAACCTCGTTTGAAACGATGTGGTAGAAAGCAACGTGCGGCTTGACAGACGGGATCGTCCGTGGATTCTTATATCCACCATTTGAATTCTAAATGTGCTCTGGGCTCGACATCTTTTGTTCTCTTATACCAGAACCTTGGTTTTTTTGATTGTCGTGTAAGATAGTACGGGATGTAGCTCGAGTCGAAACTATTGATTCTTTTCTCCGGGGCAAGGAATCTAGGGTTAGTGCTAATTAATAAGTTTTAACAACTTTGTAAATTGTAAATATAGTGATTTTTTTACGTGTGATACTCTTTTCTATGAATCTTTTATTTTTATAGAAAAAAAGCATAAAAGGGGGCGTGTTGCTGCCATTTTCAAACGATTTTTAGTCACCGAAGTAATGTCTAAACCCAATGATTCACGGTAAAGATAAAGTATCTTGGAACAAGAGAATCCCCCCCTTTTTTTATTGTCTCGACAACTAGATTAAGAACGAAGGGTCAAAATCGATTTTGTTTTAATGGGGACAAAAAAAGATGGATTAGAGACTACTCAAAAAATGAAATGAATAGGCTTTTCTAATTTTCTTTTGAGCTAGTTCATAGTTATCCAACTTGAGTTATGAGGAGAAAAATGTGTGTTTTTTTTTTTTTCTATTGATATAAAATTTAAAAATATTAAAATAATAATATTATTTTTTAATATTTCTTAATACCTTAACCTTAATATTAGTCTAATTTCTTTATGGATCTATTTGACCTTGTATATATAGACATTACTTCAATTTCTCGAGCCGTACGAGGCGAAAACTTCGTATACGTTTCTGGGGGGGGAGTTAGAGTTTGTCTACATCGATCCCAATGAGCTGTTTATCGAATTGTTGCAATCGATGGTCGATCCCGAGAAGAGAAGGAAAAGATCTGTGTAAAATGGGTTTTTATGATCCTATAAATAGTCAAACCTCTTTAAATATTCCTGCTATTTTATATTTTCTTGAAAAGGGGGCTCAACCTACAGGAACTCTTTTTGATATTTTCAAAAGGGCGGGGGTTTTTTATAAATTTCGTAAGAAAGTCAATTAATAAAAAAAAGGCTAAGGGGGAAATTTTTATTTAGTTTGATAACTTTTTTCTAGTAGATCCCCCTCTCCCTCCCGCTTTTTGTTTCTTAAACACTGTGTCGTTTTTATATATATTGACAAGAGTCTATTGAGCAAATATAATTGGATCGTGGATAAACGGATCCATTTCCTCGCTTTTTTTTTTTTTTACTTGAAAAGATTTTGACTAGATTTTTGATTTCTTTGATTTTTATCTGCAAAATATTCTCTTTTTTTACTCTTAAATAAATGGGAATTTTTGAAATTAATAATAATTTAAGAATTGAAAATTTTGATAGATTTTTTGTTAGTTTGATGTTTTGATTGTGTTGTTCAATTTTATCTCTTTAGTTTTTTATCCAACCAAACATTGCCGATTTTTTGTTCTTCGGGTTGCTAACTCAACGGTAGAGTACTCGGCTTTTAAGTGCGGCTAGCAGCTTTTACACACTTCAATGAAGTAAGGGATTCATTCATACCTTTGGTAGACTTTGTAAGACCACGACTGATCCTGAAAGGAATGACTGGAAAAAACAGCATGTCGTATGAATAGAGAATTCTGAGAATGTTTCAGTTTGACTTTAACTGGATCGGTTCTAAAACTTTGAAATGCGAAAAAATGAAATTAATTCAGAATCAGAATGGGGTCGAATGAATAAATGGATAGAGTTTTCCGACTTCAATTTCAGTTTTTTTAAGGAAAAAGAGCAACGAGCTTTTGTTCTAGATTTGAATGATTACTCGATCTAATTAGACGTTAAAAATATATTAGTGCCCGCTACAGGGGAAGAATTCTACTTGAGTGCATGATTATAGTCTCTTATCTATTTTCGTTTTTATTAATCAAATAAGTCCTAACATATTAGTTATGTCCTATTCTGGGTTGTACATAAATGTGTAGAAGAAGCAGCGTATTGATAAATCTATTGATTTTCAAAAATCAAAAGAGCGATTGGTTTGAAAAATAAAGGATTTCTAACCCATCTTGTTTTGTTATCCTAGAAACAAATATAAACTATTTAGATTGAAAGAGAGGATAGAGAGTCTGTTGATGAGTCTACCTGTCTCCGAGATTCTAGTATTTTCTTACTATAACGCTTTGTTTTGACTGTATCGCACTATATATATCGTTTCATAAAAAATAAATGGACTACTTTCTGTTTCTTTTGATTCCAATCTAATTTCCAATGGATCGATTTCAAGGATATTTAGACCTAAATAGATCTTGGCAACAGAACTTCCTATACCCACTCCTTTTTCAAGAGTATATTTATACACTTGCTCATCATGTTTTAAAGAGATCAATTAGATCCATTTGGTTAGAAAATGGGGGTTATGACAAAAGAATTAGTTCAATAATTATTAAACGTTTAATTATTCGAATGTATCGACAGAATCCCTTGATTATCTTGGTGGATACTGATTCTAGACAAAATAGGTTTTTTGCTTTCAACAAGAATTTGTATTCGCAAATTCTATCCGAGGCATTTGCAGTCACTGTGGAAATTCCATTTTCTTTTCAATTAGTCCTTTCCTTAGAAAGGAAAGAGGTAGATCAATTTCGTAATTTACGATCAATTCATTCAATATTTTCTTTTTTAGAGGACAAATTGTCCCGTTTAGATTCTGTGTCAAATGTACTAATACCCTATCACATCCATCTCGAGATCTTGGTGCAAACCCTACGTTACTGGTTGAAGGATGCCTCTTCTTTGCATTTCTTACGTTTCTTTTTCTATGAGTATTGTAATTGGAATAGGTTTATTCTTCCAAAGAATTGGTTTTTTTCAAAAACCAATCCAAGATTTTTCTTCTTCCTAGATAATTTTCATATATGTGAATACGAATCCATCTTTTTTTTTCTTCGTAATCAATCTTTTCATTTACGTTCAACATTTTCTGGATTCTTTTTTCAACAAATATTTTTTTTTTATAAAAAAAAAATATTATTTATTCATAATGAATTTCGGGACATCTTGGAGTTATGCAAAGATCCTTTTATGCATAAAGATACTTTTATGCATTATGTTAGATATCAAAGAAAATCAATTATTTTTTCAAATAATACGCCTATTCTGATTAATAAATGGAAATATTATTTTCTTCATTTATGGCAATATCATTATTCTATGTGGT